GTAAGATATCTAATGAAACCGTAGCTGGAATTGAGATCTCATTCAAAGAGAAAGATAGCAAATATCTGGAGTTTCTTTTTTTATCCTATACGGATGATCCGATCCGCAAGGACCATGATTGGGAATTGTTTGATCGTCTTTCTCCGAGGAAGAAGCGAAACATAATCAACTTGAATTCGGGACAGCTATTCGAAATCTTAGGGAAAGACTTGATTTGTTATCTCATGTCTGCTTTTCGTGAAAAAAGACCAATTGAAGGGGAGGTTTTCTTCAAACAACAAGGAGCTGAGGCAACTATTCAATCAAATGATATTGAGCATGTTTCCCATCTCTTCTCGAGAAACAAGTGGGGTATTTCTTTGCAAAATTGTGCTCAATTTCATATGTGGCAATTCCGCCAAGATCTCTTCGTTAGTTGGGGGAAGAATCAGCACGAATCGGATTTTTTGAGGAACGTATCGAGAGAGAATTTGATTTGGTTAGACAATGTGTGGTTGGTAAACAAGGATCGGTTTTTTAGCAAGGTACGGAATGTATTGTCAAATATTCAATATGATTCCACAAGATCTATTTTCGTTCAAGTAAGGGATTCTAGCCAATTGAAAGGATCTTCTGATCAATCCATAGATCATTTCGATTCCATTAGAAATGAGGATTCGGAATATCACACATTGATCGATCAAACAGAGATTCAGCAACTAAAAGAAAGATCGATTCTTTTGGATCCTTCCTTTCTTCAAACGGAACGAACAGAGATAGAATCAGATCGATTCCCGAAATGCCTTTTTGGATCTTCCTCAATGTCCCGGCTATTCACGGAACGTGAGAAGCAGATGAATAATCATCTGCTTCCGGAAGAAATCGAAGAATTTCTTGGGAATCCTACAAGATCAATTCGTTCTTTTTTCTCTGACAGATGGTCAGAACTTCATCTGGGTTCGAATCCTACTGAGAGGTCCACTAGAGATCAGAAATTTTTGAAGAAAAAACAAGATGTTTCTTTTGTCCCTTCCAGGCGATCGGAAAATAAAGAAATGGTTGATATATTCAAGATAATTACGTATTTACAAAATACCGCCTCAATTCATCCTATTTCATCAGATCCGGGATGTGATATGGTTCCGAAGGATGAACCGGATATGGACAGTTCCAATAAGATTTCATTCTTGAAAAAAAATCCATTTTTTGATTTATTTCATCTATTCCATGACCGGAACAAAGGGGGATACACGTTACACCACGATTTTGAATCAGAAGAGAGATTTCAAGAAATGGCAGATCTATTCACTCTATCAATAACCGAGCCGGATCTGGTGTATCATAGGGGATTTGCCTTTTCTATTGATTCCTACGGGTTGGATCAAAAAAAATTCTTGAATGAGGTATTCAACTCCAGAGATGAATCGAAAAAGAAATCTTTATTGGTTCTACCTCCTCTTTTTTATGAAGAGAATGAATCTTTTTATCGAAGGATCAGAAAAAAATCGGTCCGGATCTACTGCGGGAATGATTTGGAAGATCCAAAACTAAAAACAGCGGTATTTGCTAGCAACAACATAATGGAGGCAGTCAATCAATATAGATTGATCCGAAATCTGATTCAAATCCAATATAGCACCTATGGGTACATAAGAAATGTATCGAATCGATTCTTTTTAATGAATAGATCCGATCGCAACTTCGAATATGGAATTCAAAGGGATCGAATAGGAAATGATACTCTGAATCATATAACTATAATGAAATATACGATCAACCAACATTTATCGAATTTGAAAAAGAGTCAGAAGAAATGGTTTGATCCTCTTATTTCTCGAACCGAGAGATCCATGAATCGGGATCCTGATGCATATAGATACAAATGTTCCAATGGGAGCAAGAATTTCCAGGAACATTTGGAACATTTCGTTTCTGAACAGAAGAACCGTTTTCAAGTAGTGTTCAATCGATTACGTATTAATCAATATTCGATTGATTGGTCCGAGGCTATCGACAAACAAGATTTGTCTAAGTCACTTCGTTTCTTTTTGTCCAAGTCACTTCTCTTTTTGTCCAAGTCACTTCCCCTTTTCTTTGTGAGTATCGGGAATATCCCCATTCATAGGTCCGAGATCCACATCTATGAATTGAAAGGTCCGAATGATCAACTCTGCAATCAGTTGTTAGAATCAATAGGTGTTCAAATCGTTCATTTGAATAAATTGAAACCCTTTTTATTTTTATTGGATGATCATGATACTTCCCAAAGACCGAAATTCTTGATCAATGGAGGAACAATATTACCATTTTTGTTCAAAAAGATACCAAAGTGGATGATTGACTCATTCCATACTAGAAATAATCGCAGGAAATCCTTTGATAACACGGATTCCTATTTCTCAATGATATCCCAGGATCGAGACAATTGGCTGAATCCCGTGAAACCATTTCATAGAAGTTCATTGATATCTTCTTTTTATAAAGCAAATCGACTTCGATTCCTGAATGATCCACATCACTT